ACTTTGGCACTGGACGTTCCAAAAACGGGTACTATCGGATCGGGTGAATTAGAGAATAGACAGAGGTCCGTTGGCATTTCAGCCTTTCTTCTCCTTTCAGGGCCTATCCGAAAGAGAATCCAGTACCTCTTGGTCCTGAATATCAGAATAGGACGAACGAACCGGCCTCCGCGGATATCTTTGCTTCGGAACAAAACCCTGCAATCAAATAGATTGTCCCAAGGGCGCCATATTCTAGGAGCCCAAGTTATGCTATTGAAAATTCGTTCCTCTAGCAGTTCCGGTTTGACCATTCCGTTCCCTTTTTCAAACTCCACTTCTTTTCATATAGCAATCCCTGATCAAAGAGAGAACAATATCCATTTCAAAACATTTCTAACGGATTCCTTGGTTCGGACCGACGAAGTAATGGCACTCGATTATTATCAACCTGACTGCAATCTTTTTCTGTCGGTAAGGATTGCACCAGAGCACCTTCTACTTCTAATAGGCCATGAACTATAGATAGAGAAGAATCATTCTGAGCGAGTCCATAAGAAGCGACCCACTTTTTTTCATCGGTTCCGGGGGAAGACCAAAGATCTTGCGCGACCGGTCCGCCATAAAAACTCAAAAGAGAAAGAAGTCTCGTTAATCTCTTCATGCTCGTTCCAAGTTCGAAGTACCCTTTGGCCAAAGAAAAACCCGCTTCCTGACACGATTGCCTCTTTATCTTTATATAGATAGATTCTATGGGGTTATTACTTAGAAGTCTATTTTGTACAAGAGCCCCTCCTATCTGATAGAAAAGGGTCCCATGATCCCGAGCCGGTCTTACCTTGGCTCGCAAACCCCAAGTTTGTCTATGAAGAGCCAATCTAATTGTATTAGTTTCTATAATGGATTTCTTATGTGGAATACTAATGGATAGGGCCTCGTTGCTAAGTGCTACAAGATCTAGTGCACTGGAACTCGTGGTTATGGACCCGAATCCTTTAGTATGGAACATTGTCTTTTCCAAGTAAAAACCCCTAGTATATGAAAGAATGAAAAGGTGCTTTCGTTCTTGTGGAATAAGAAGCCCTCGTACCTTAATGAAAGGAAAATAGGAATTTTTCGTTAGGTATTTGACCAAATAGGATCGTCCAGTTCCTATAGAACCTATCACTAAAATACCCGATAGGGCTAAGCGGAACGAAAAGGGTTTTCCATGAGATGGTAAATGAAAACGATTAGCCCCACACGAGGTTTGGGAATAAGTGATTGTCTGATAATGAGCAAGGAATATACGTCTTTCTGCTAAAGAGGATCTATTAAACTCATAATTCATTAGATCCTTGTTATCAATGTCAACTAGGTATCATAAGTAAATGGATCCCGGTTGTTCAATCCTTTGATAACCAAGGTCATTCTTTGCTAAAGAGAAATGATCACTATGAGTCAGACTCAATAGAATTGGATCCATTCCAAATAGCGAGAATTAGGATTCTTGATCCCTCTCAATCTCTCTTTCAATTCGAGGATCCAGAGAGGTGTTTTCATAGTCATCTCCGAATATTTGCCATCTCCGAATATTTTCGATTTCATTTTTCTATGATATGTCTTTCTATATGAAAATTGGTTATTTACGATGTACGATGATCCCTGTTAAGCATCCATGGCTGAATGGTTAAAGCGCCCAACTCATAATTGGTAAATTTGCGGGTTCAATTCCTGCTGGATGCACGCGAACGGGAACGTTCCATAAGTCTATTGGAACTGGCTCTCTATCCATGGAATCTCATCCATCATCCATACATAACGAATTGGTATGGTATATTCATACCATAACATAAGAACAATAAGAACTCGAATTCTTATCGATACTGGAACTCAGAGCATAGGAGGGAAAGTCGATTTATGGATGGAATCAAATACGCAGTATTTACAGAAAAAAGTCTTCGTTTATTGGGAAAGAATCAATATACTTTTAATGTCGAATCGGGATTCACTAAGACAGAAATAAAGCATTGGGTCGAACTCTTCTTTGGTGTTAAGGTAGTAGCTGTGAATAGCCATCGACTACCCGGAAAGGGTAGAAGAATGGGACCTATTCTGGGACATACAATGCATTACAGACGTATGATCATTACCCTTCAACCGGGTTATTCTATTCCACTTCTAGATAGAGAAAAAAACTAAAGGAGAATACTTAATAATACGGCGAAACATTTATACAAAACACCTATCCCGAGCACACGCAAGGGAACCGTAGACAGGCAAGTGAAATCCAATCCACGAAATAATTTGATCCATGGACGGCACCGTTGTGGTAAAGGTCGTAATTCCAGAGGAATCATTACCGCAAGGCATAGAGGGGGAGGTCATAAGCGCCTATACCGTAAAATCGATTTTCGACGGAATCAAAAAGACATATCTGGTAGAATCGTAACCATAGAATACGACCCTAATCGAAATGCATACATTTGTCTCATACACTATGGGGATGGTGAGAAGAGATATATTTTACATCCCAGAGGGGCTATAATTGGAGATACTATTGTTTCTGGTACAAAAGTTCCTATATCAATGGGAAATGCCCTACCTTTGAGTGCGGTTTGAACTATTGATTTACGTAATTGGAAGTAACCAATTAGGTTTACGACGAAACCTAGAAATCGATCACTGATCCAATTTGACTACCTCTACGGGATAGACCTCAACAGAAAACTGTTGAGTAACGGCAGCAAGTGATTGAGTTCAGTAGTTCCTCATAGAAAATTATTGACTCTAGAGATATGGTAATATGGAGAAGACAAAATTGTTTGAAGCACGCACAGAACCGGAAGCGCCCCTTGTTTCAAAGAGAGGAGGACGGGTTATTCACATTTAATTTGATGGTCAGAGGCGAATTGAAAGCTAAGCAGTGGTAATTAAGACCCCCCGGGGAAAATAGGGATGTCTCCTACGTTACCCATAATATGTGGAAGTATCGACGTAATTTCATAGAGTCATTCGATCTGAATGCTACATGAAGAACATAAGCCAGATGACGGAACGCGGAGACCTAGGATGTAGAAGATCATAACATGAGCGATTCGGCAGATTTGGATTCCTTTCCTATATATCCACTCATGTGGTACTTCATCATACGATTCATATAAGATCCATCTGTCTAGAGATCGTCATATACATCTAGAAAGCTGTATGCTTTGGAAGAAGCTTGTACAGTTTGGGAAGGGGTTTTTTGAGAGAAAAGAAGAATCTACTTCAACCGATATGCCCTTAGGCACGGCCATACATAACATAGAAATCACACGTGGAAGGGGTGGGCAATTAGCTAGAGCAGCAGGTGCTGTAGCGAAACTGATTGCAAAAGAGGGTAAATCGGCCACTTTAAGATTACCATCTGGGGAGGTCCGTTTGGTATCCCAAAATTGCTTAGCAACAGTCGGACAAGTGGGTAATGTTGGGGTGAACCAAAAAAGTTTGGGTAGAGCCGGATCTAAGTGTTGGCTAGGTAAACGCCCCGTAGTAAGAGGGGTAGTTATGAACCCTGTGGACCACCCCCATGGGGGCGGTGAAGGGAAAGCCCCCATTGGTAGAAAAAAACCCACAACCCCTTGGGGTTATCCTGCGCTTGGAAGAAGAACTAGGAAAAGGAAAAAATATAGTGATAGTTTTATTCTTCGTCGCCGTAAGTAAATACGTAACTAGGAATATGGAAAATTGCATTTTTGGAATTTGCAATAATGCGATGGGCGAACGACGGGAATTGAACCCGCGCATGGTGGATTCACAATCCACTGCCTTGATCCACTTGGCTACATCCGCCCCTTATCCAGCTAAAGGATTTTTCTCTTTTTTCCATTCATCATTATTCTATTTATTCTGACCTCCATACTTCGATCGAGATATTGGACATAGAATGCCACTCTTTAAAATGGAAAAAAGGAGTAATCAGCTGTGACACGAAAAAAAACGAATCCTTTTGTAGCTCATCATTTATTGGCAAAAATCGAAAAGGTCAATATGAAGGAGGAGAAAGAAACAATAGTAACGTGGTCCCGGGCATCTAGCATTCTACCCGCAATGGTTGGCCATACAATCGCGATTCATAATGGAAAGGAACATATACCTATTTACATAACAAATCCTATGGTAGGTCGCAAATTGGGGGAATTCGTGCCTACTCGGCATTTCACGAGTTATGAAAGTGCAAGAAAAGATACTAAATCTCGTCGTTAACTGAATTCAGAATAGAAAGATTCAAAATAAAAAAAAAACAAAGGTAGGCGGGGAATAACCCGGGGAATAACCTTATTTATGACAAGTTTCAAACTGGTAAAGTATACCCCTAGGATAAAGAAGAAGAAGAGTGGGCTAAGGAAACTCGCAAGGAAAGTTCCAACCGATCGTCTACTTAAGTTCGAACGGGTTTTCAAAGCACAAAAACGCATCCATATGTCTGTTTTCAAAGCACAAAGAGTTCTTGATGAGATTCGCTGGCGTTACTACGAGGAAACTGTTATGATACTGAACCTCATGCCTTATCGAGCATCTTATCCCATCCTAAAGTTGGTTTATTCGGCAGCAGCAAATGCTACTCATTATAGGGATTTCGACAAAGCGAATTTATTCATCACTAAAGCCGAAGTCAGTAGGAGTACTATCATGAAAAAATTAAGACCTCGAGCTCGAGGACGTAGTTGTCCCATAAAAAAAACCATGTGTCATATAACAATTGTACTAAATATAGTAAAGAAATCTAAATAATCTTTAGATCCATCTTAGATTTCGATTCCCAGTAAAAAAAAAATAGAATAGAAAAATATGGGACAAAAAATAAATCCACTCGGTTTCAGACTTGGTACAACCCAAAATCACCATTCCTTTTGGTTCGCACAACCAAAAAATTATTCTGAAGGTCTACAGGAAGATAAAAAAATACGGAATTGTATCAAGAACTATATACAAAAGAATAGGAAAAAAGGCTCGAATAGAAAAATAGAATCAGACTCAAGTTCCGAAGTAATTACACATAATAGAAAAATGGACTCAGGCTCAAGTTCTGAAGTAATTACACGTATAGAAATTCAAAAAGAAATCGATACGATCCACGTCATAATCCATATTGGATTCCCCAACTTATTAAAGAAAAAAGGAGCAATCGAAGAATTAGAGAAAGATCTACAAAAGGAAGTTAATTCTGTAAACCAGAGACTTAATATTGCTATTGAAAAAGTTAAAGAACCTTATAGACAACCTAACATTCTTGCAGAATATATAGCTTTCCAATTAAAAAATAGAGTTTCATTCCGAAAGGCAATGAAAAAAGCCATTGAATTAACTAAAAAAGCAGATATAAGGGGGGTAAAAGTAAAAATTGCAGGTCGTCTCGCAGGGAAAGAAATTGCACGTGCCGAATGCATCAAAAAGGGTAGACTTCCCCTCCAAACAATTCGCGCTAAAATTGATTATTGCTGCTATCCAATTCGAACTATCTATGGAGTATTAGGTGTAAAAATTTGGATATTCGTAGACGAAGAATAACTAGCCTTGTCTTCCCATTCTGTTCAGTGATAGAATAAAAAATGACAAGAGCCTTATTTTTCCTGAAATCCCTGAAAAAAAAGAAGCAATTCTACCTCTTTCTATAAGATTTAATGAAAATTGATAAATCTTTTAATATAATTGCTATGCTTAGTGTGTGACTCGTTAGTTTTTTCTTTAGAGTCAAAAATGGAGATTCAAAAAAAATTGACTGAACCCTACTATAAATAGAAAAAGAAAAAACTTAGTAATTATAGAAAATTAACTAATAACCAACCTATTGCTTCGTATTGTCGAGATCCTAACTAAGAAACAGTCACTATATGAATAAATACATCTATCATAAATGAGTAGATCTATCATATAGTTGTAGCAACTGCAATTTTTTCTCTAAAAAAGAAAACGGATTCTAGGTTGTGAAGCAAAACTAAAGGGATGTGGATAAAAGGAGGGATGATAGAAAGAAGGAAGAAGAATAAGAAAGATATAGGATTCCAATATGTATGGTCTATGAGTTACATCATAAAAGGCAATGTGATAAAGCATCAATATAATAAAAATAACAGAGAATTCGAAATCGTAACTTGAAACAAAAAATAGAAATTTTAAGCAATAATAAAATAAAGAGCGGCCCGGGTTAATAAAACTGAGAAAATTGACTCGGAAAGAAATTTTTGGAAAGCTCCATTGTGGGATTCAGACCTAACCATTAAAGGAGAAGTAGTGGGAACGACAGAACCTATGACTGCATAGGATTTTATTGAAAAGAATCCTAAGACTTCATTGGGTGGGATGGCGGAACAAACCAAAAAAATTGCCTTATTTGGTAAGGTTATAAATTAACAAATAAGACAGGAAAGAGTAAATATTCGCCCGCGAAATCTTTATTGAATTAGAATACTTTCCCGCGATTCAATAAGAGTCGAAATAAGGAGATTTTTTTTTAAGAAAGATTACATTATCTATAAATATAGAATATAGATAAATAGACACACACATCTAGATATATTCTAGATCTTCTTTCTTGACTATATATTTTTCTATTTTAACAAATTCAATATTCAATATTAAAAAAACCCTAACTTTTTCTATTATCTATTAATGTGCATCTATCCATAATATTCCAAAATATTATGGAATTAGAGAAATTTGCACGCTTTCTCATTTCATTCGCGAGGAGCTGGATGAGAAGAAACTCTCATGTCCAGTTTTGCAGTAGAGATGGAACTAAGAAAGAACCATCGACTATAACCCCAAAAGAACCAGATTTCGTAAACAACATAGAGGAAGAATGAAGGGAAAATCCTGCCGAGGCAATCGTATTTGTTTTGGTAGATATGCTCTGCAAGCACTTGAACCCGCTTGGATCACGTCGAGACAGATAGAAGCAGGACGAAGAGCAATGACACGATATGCACGTCGTGGTGGAAAAATATGGGTACGTATATTTCCCGACAAACCGGTTACACTAAGACCCACGGAAACACGTATGGGCTCAGGAAAGGGATCCCCCGAATATTGGGTAGCCGTTGTTAAACCAGGTCGAATACTTTATGAAATGGGCGGAGTATCTGAAACTGTAGCTAGAGCAGCTATCTCCATAGCTGCCAGTAAAATGCCCATACGAAGTCAATTTCTTCGATTAGAGATATAGCATCCCAAAAAAGGAGTATTGAAGATAAAAAAAACCTGGTTTTTTTTTTCTGGAAAGACAATATTTCTTTCATCCTTTTGCATAGAAATAACAAATTGAAATCAAAATAATATGATTCAACCTCAGACCCTTTTAAATGTAGCAGATAACAGTGGAGCTCGAAAATTGATGTGTATTCGAGTCATAGGAGCTGCTAGTAATCAGCGATATGCTCGTATTGGTGATGTTATTGTTGCTGTAATCAAAGACGCAGTGCCCCAAATGCCTCTAGAAAGATCCGAAGTAATTCGAGCTGTAATTGTACGTACATGTAAAGAGTTCAAATGCGAAGACGGTATAATAATACGCTATGATGACAATGCAGCGGTTATCATTGATCAAAAAGGAAATCCAAAAGGAACTCGAGTTTTTGGCGCGATCGCCGAGGAATTGAGAGAATTGAATTTTACTAAAATAGTTTCATTAGCTCCTGAAGTATTATAAATACTAGTAGGCGAGATATAGATCAAAGAAAAAATTAGTAGATTATGTCTCACGTATATGCTTTAAAATCCAAAAGTAAAAGAAAAAAAAAGAAAACATGTTGATTATAGAAAAATTAGGAGGAACCTAGAATTAGAGTCTTATGGGCAAGGACACTATTGCTGATTTACTAACCTCTATAAGAAACGCGGACATGAATAAAAAAGGAACAGTTCGAGTAGTATCTACAAATATTACCGAAAACATTGTTAAAATACTTCTACGAGAGGGTTTTATTGAAAGTGTTCGGAAACATCAGGAAAGTAACAGATATTTCTTGGTTTCAACTTTGCGACATCAAAAGAGAAAGACTAGAAAAGGAATATATAGAACTAGAACCTTTTTAAAGCGTATCAGCCGACCCGGCTTACGAATTTATGCCAACTATCAAGGAATTCCTAAAGTTTTGGGCGGAATGGGAATTGCTATTCTTTCTACTTCTCGAGGTATAATGACAGATCGAGAAGCTCGACTAAACAGAATTGGGGGAGAAGTCTTATGTTATATATGGTAATCGCCCCTCCTATAGTACTCGAATTCTATCTCGAACTTCCTATTTTTCAAATAAAAATACAACGTTTTTTTTTATTTGAAAATCAAAATAGAAAAATAGGAGAAAAAAAATATGACAGAAAAAAAAAATAGCAGAGAAAAAAAAAACCCGAGAGAAGCAAAAGTCACTTTCGAAGGTTTAGTTACGGAAGCCCTACCCAACGGAATGTTCCGCGTTCGCCTAGAGAATGACACCATCATCCTGGGCTATATTTCAGGAAAGATCCGGTCTAGTTCTATACGAATACTGATGGGGGATAGGGTCAAAATTGAAGTAAGTCGTTATGATTCAAGCAAAGGACGTATAATTTATAGACTTCCCCATAAGGATTCGAAGCGTACCGAAGACTCGAAGGATACCGAAGATTTGAAGGATACCAAAGATTCAAAGGATTAGGTTTTTCTTTTTTCTAGGGTAATAAATTCAAAGTTCCAAAATTCAAGCGAAGAGACTTATTTTTTCCCAAAGATTAGATTCATAGTTTAAGAAAGGAATAAGGAAATATGAAAATAAGAGCTTCCGTTCGTAAAATTTGTACAAAATGTCGACTGATTCGTAGGCGTGGACGAATTAGAGTCATTTGTTCCAATCCGAAGCATAAACAAAGGCAGGGGTAATCTTTCGAAAAAGAACTTTACTTTCTAAAAAGTAAAAAAAGTACCCGCGGAAACGTCCAAATTCCAAATAAAATAATTAATAATTAAAGTAAAGGATATATTTTACCCTGAAACGGATATCTTTGTATCTTTTTTTCTTTTTGTTATTTCTAACTCATATTTATGAGATAATAAAATATGACAAAAGCTATACCAAAAATTGGTTCACGTAGGAGAGTGCGTATTGGTTTGCGTAGGAATGCGCGTTTTAGTTTACGGAAAAGTGCACGTAGAATAACAAAAGGAGTTATTCATGTTCAAGCTAGTTTCAACAATACCATTATAACTGTTACAGACCCGCAAGGTCGGGTGGTTTTCTGGTCCTCCGCGGGTACTTGTGGATTCAAAAGCTCAAGAAAAGCATCACCCTATGCTGGTCAAAGAACAGCAGTAGATGCTATTCGTACAGTGGGTTTGCAACGAGCAGAAGTTATGGTAAAGGGTGCTGGTAGTGGAAGAGATGCCGCATTACGAGCCATTGCTAAAAGTGGTGTACGATTAAGTTGTATACGCGATGTAACACCTATGCCGCATAATGGATGTCGACCTCCTAAAAAAAGACGTCTGTAAAAGAATTAAAACGCTTTCAAGAGAAATAAACGATTCAATGATCAAATAATAATACTAGTCTATTATGGTTCGAGAGGAGGTAGCAGGATCCACTCAAACACTACAGTGGAAGTGTGTTGAATCAAGAGTAGATAGTAAGCGTCTTTATTATGGTCGTTTCATTTTGTCCCCGCTTAGAAAAGGTCAAGCGGATACCGTCGGTATTGCCTTGCGAAGAGCTTTACTTGGAGAAATAGAAGGAACATGTATCACACGTGCAAAATTTGGGAGCGTGCCACACGAATATTCTACAATAGCTGGTATTGAAGAATCCGTACAAGAAATTTTACTAAATTTGAAAGAAATTGTATTGAGAAGTAATCTCTATGGAGTTAGAGACGCATCAATTTGCGTCAAAGGTCCTAGATACATAACTGCTCAAGATATCATCTTACCACCTTCCGTAGAGATCGTTGATACGGCACAACCTATAGCTAACTTGACAGAGCCCATTGATTTCTGTATTGAGTTACAGATCAAGAGAGATCGCGGATATCACACGGAACTCAGAAAGAACTCTCAAGATGGAAGTTATCCCATAGATGCTGTATCCATGCCTGTTCGAAATGTGAATTATAGTATTTTTTCTTGTGGGAATGGAAATGAAAAACACGAGATACTTTTTCTAGAAATATGGACGAATGGAAGTTTAACCCCTAAGGAAGCGCTTTATGAGGCTTCTCGTAATTTGATTGATTTATTTCTTCCTTTTCTACACGCGGAGGAAGAGGGCACTAGTTTCGAAGAAAATAAAAACAGGTTTACTCCACCCCTTTTAACCTTTCAAAAAAGATTAACTAATCTAAAGAAAAACAAAAAAGGAATTCCATTGAATTGTATTTTTATTGATCAATTAGAATTGCCTTCTAGAACGTATAATTGTCTCAAAAGGGCCAATATACATACACTATTGGACCTTTTGAGTAAGACTGAAGAAGATCTTATGAGAATTGACAGTTTTCGTATGGAAGATGGAAAACAGATATGGGACACTCTAGAGAAGCATCTCCCAATCGATTTACCTAAGAATAAGTTCTCGTTTTAAATCCATTGCAATTTTTTCCTCTTCTTCTTTTTCGAGTTAGAATAAAAAGAAAAAAGAAAACAATTTTGCATCTTTGGCACAATCTATATTTTCGCGAAATGGATCATAATAAAATGGATTTTAGGTATCTAGGGAAGATTCACTTGGAAGTAACTATTTCCTAGATACCTATGCACGGTACTTCACGGTTGAATGAATCAACCTGAAAAATCCCTAAAAAAGACCTAAAGTTAAGGATTTTTCAATGGGTAATGTTGCTCCAATACCTAACCAAAGAGCTACTGCAGTACCGATTAAAAAAACGGTCGTAGCTACTGGGCGACGAAATGGATTTTGGAATTTATTGACATTCTCTAGAAAGGGTACTGTCAATAAGCCCGTTGGCACAGAAACCATTAAGAGAACGCCCAATAACTTATTGGGTACTGTACGGAGTATTTGAAAGACGGGAAAGAAGTACCACTCGGGTAATATTTCCAGAGGAGTTGCAAACGGATCCGCCGGTTCACCAATCATTGACGGCTCGAGAACCGCTAAACCTACATTACATGCAATAGTACCTAGAATTACTACTGGAAAAATATATAAAAGATCGTTGGGCCAGGCGGGTTCCCCGTAATAATTATGTCCCATCCCTTTAGCTAATTTTGCTCTTAATACAGGATCATTTAAGTCAGGTTTCTTTGTTATTGGGATAGGTGAATTCTTTAGGATCCATCCCCCAAAGGAACCGGACATGAGAATTTTTCATCATCCGGCTCGAGCAAGAATGAAAGAAAAAAGACCGTGGAAGATCCATAATAGAATAAGGTATATAATGACTCAATGACTCTAGGTAAGAAAAGCTTTATCAGATTCTCTTTTCCGAAGTTGCACCTACAACTACTTATTTTATTGAAAAGAATCTTATTCTTATGGGTAAATGCTCAATATCCAAGTTGGCTTGCAAATTTGATCATGATCAATTGCTTTGTGGATTGTCTCATGTCTCTTGATTAGTTGGTGTTTATCCCCTCAATATCGCAAGTTTCTTACGTCCAAACAAAGTATTTACTTGTTACTAATAAAAAATCAAAAAGTCTAGCCTACGTTCTTCTTTAGATACCTTCTTTTACTCCGATAGTATTGCGGATCGCAATCGATGCAAAGAAAATGAATGCATTTCCATACTATAATAAAAAAAGTAAGTGTAATAAATAGAGAATTGGATCATGTCACATGACTTATTCTATTTCTACTCTATGGGATCTTACGGAGCCTGTTCATGGATGACATGGTTGGGGTATGATCATAGAAAATATTCTCCTCAAGTGAACCAGCCTATCCTTCCTAGATAGGGGACTTACGTGTTGATTGGATGCGGAGACACCTTTGGTTGTGAATTCTAATGTGGCAGATCCAATTCTTTATCTGCATGGCCAAATCAATAATTCAAGTCACACACTCCCATAATCCGCCTTATTTTCTTTCATAAAATGAACTTCAACTATTTGTATCAAAATACTTCGGAGTTGAAGAAAAGTATCCAAATGACATGTCTTATTTTACAATAACCCATGTTTGTAGCAATGAAATACCACAACCTACCCGATATGATATATGAAAATTAGAATTATCTTTCTCTATGATATGGCTTCCCTATAAAGGACCCGAAATACCTTGCTTACGTATCATTGGAAAGTGCATTAACATAAATACGGCAGTAAGCAGAGGCAGTACAAAGGTATGTAAACTATAAAAACGAGTCAAAGTGGATTGGCCCACACTAGCACTTCCACGTAATAACTCCACTAAAGGCGATCCTATTACCGGAATCGCTTCAGGTACACCTGTCACAATTTTGACTGCCCAATAACCAATTTGATCCCAAGGCAAAGAATAACCAGTTACACCAAACGATGCAGTCAATACACCCAAAACCACACCTGTCACCCAAGTTAATTCGCGGGGTTTTTTAAATCCACCTGTGAGATACACACGAAATACGTGCAGGATCATCATTAGAACCATCATACTTGCTGACCATCGATGAACTGATCGGATTAACCAACCAAAGTTGGCCTCGGTCATTATGTATTGAACCGAGGAAAAAGCCTCTGTAACGGTTGGGCGGTAGTAAAAAGTCATAGCAAAACCGGTAGCGACTTGTACTAGAAAACAAGTAAGTGTAATTCCCCCTAAACAATAAAATATGTTGACATGAGGAGGAACATATTTACTAGTTATATCATCCGCAATTGCCTGAATCTCAAGACGTTCCTCAAACCAATCATATACTTTATTGAGATAGGTAACTAACCCGAGTCCCCCTCCGAGAACCGTATATGAAAATTTCATCTCGTACGGCTCAAGCAGAAACACACAAATTTTCAACGGATATTAGAAAAAAAAAAGGTTCAAAACTTCATCAGCCACTGGATTGGGTCGATTTGCCTTGAAGATATGAAATAAGAAAAATCCAGAACTTATTCTTTGTGATGATAATGCCAAAAAATCTCAAGTTGGCTCATCTGTCTTTCTTTCTTTCCCTTATGTTGGTCATTAGAGGCTTCTTGACTTTTCTCTTCCCTATTTTGGATTTCTTTTTTTTTTTTTTGCGTAATGCAGATTTACTCTTGTTTTACTAGTAAATAAATAAAGCAAAAATTCTAGTAGTTTTCTGATAGAAATTATCTTGTTGCGATCCTATGAATCAGTTCAATTAAAACCTTAGATTCATACTAGAGCCACGATGATTGAGTCTCAAGCTAACCAAAAGGCAAGGGTTCTTCGAATAAGAACCGCTTGATGATCATTTATTGAATCCGTGTAATAACTCGACAAAATCGAGAGAAAAAAAAGTTGTCTTTTGGGCAAACAAAATTGGAAGGAAGAAAATTTCTTTTTTTATTAAAAACTACTTGAATTTTTTTCAGTCTGGTTGCGAGGTCTGAATAGTGAGTATGAATCATAGTTCCATTTTTTTTCTTGATCCACTCTATCTATTTCGTGTTCCAGATACTAGAATAAAAAATATCCGACGAATTAGAATCATCTTGATAGAGATAACAGGCCCTTTCTATGTATTATCAATAGGATCCATTCTAACAAGTCACACACTCATATTCCAGAGATACCAAAACAAAAAAATTCCACGGTCGAACTACCAGAATGTCTAGAAATGTATAGCTTAAAGTAGAAAGGCTTTTTTGGATGGAAAAACAATGACTTCGTAGTTTTAGTTAGTAGAAACCTAATTCATTAAAATTCCGTCCAGTAAAACAGAAGAATTATAAATTTCTAAAATGATAGATAGGAATATCGCGAATAAAGCCATTGCGACCCCCATAAAAGGAGTAGTCCCCCAACCCGGAGCTACTTTCCCATATTCCGAATTCAAGGGTTTCAATAAACTACCTACGCGAGTTCGTCTTGGCCCAGGTCTAGAACTATCTTCAACGGTTTGTGTAGCCATAAATTCTATTTAATCATTGGTGTTGACTTTGTATACTATTCCGTTGTAGTTGTAAATACAAGATCTTTTCGTAGATCCATTGTAATCTTGAAATTCTATAAAAATGGAAACAGCAACTTTAGTCGCCATCTCCATATCTGGTTTACTTGTAAGCTTTACTGGGTATGCCTTATATACCGCGTTTGGGCAACCCTCTCAACAATTAAGAGATCCATTCGAAGAACACGGGGACTAATTGAAGTAAGAAGTCTCCCCATCTGGGAGACTTCTTACTTCAATGAAATTATTTCATTTTTTTAGTCGGAACCTTAGGTGGTTCTCGGAAGAAGATAGCGAAAAAAATTATCCCTAAAGTCGAAACTAAAAGGAACGTATAAACCAATGCTTCCATAGATTCGATCGTGGTTTATTTACAATTATAACTTCCACACCTATTCATTTGTCATTTGGGATCTTTTCCCATATAAAGATAAAGAAAGAAAAAGAGTCAAAGAAAGGATGGGAGATGTTTCCCATGTCAAATCAAAAAAGAGAGATGAAAGATACCATAGCAATGTGGTATCAGACTGCTTGTCTCCTTGTAGTTGGATCTCCAACTTTTTGGAATGTTCCAAATTCCACTTGAGCATCCAAGTCTGGATCAATACCAGCAAAAACATCTCGGAACAAGGTTCTAGCGCCATGCCAAATGTGTCCGAAAAAGAAGAGCAAAGCAAAGGTAGCATGACCAAAAGTGAACCAACCCCTTGGACTGCTGCGAAAAACACCATCCGATTTCAAAGTAGCCCGATCTAATTCAAAAATTTCCCCTAATTGGGAACGCCTCGCATATTTTTTTACAGTAGCAGGATCAGAATAACTTACTCCATTAAGTTCGCCACCATAGAACTCCACCGTTACACCTACTTGTTCAACACTATATTTGGATTCTGCTCTTCTAAAAGGAACGTCCGCTCTCACAATTCCCTCTTCATCTACCAAAACAACCGGAAATGTTTCAAAAAAAGTAGGCATACGGCGTACAAAAAGCTCGCGTCCTTCTTTATCTCTAAAGACGGGATGTCCTAACCATCCAACAGCTATTCCATCCCCGTTGTCCATTGAGCCTGCTCTGAATAATCCCCCCTTTGCCGGATTATTACCAATATAATCATAAAAGGCTAATTTTTCGGGAATTTTAGACCAAGCTTCTGATAAACTAAGATTTTCGGCTAACCCATCGCTAACTCTTCGATATATTTCTTGCTGAAAGTATCCCTGATCCCACTGATAACGAGTAGGCCCAAATAATTCGATTGGGGTAGTTGCTGACCCATACCACATAGTTCCGGCAACTACGAAAGCTGCAAAAAAAACAGCAGCGATACTACTGGAAAGTACAGTTTCAATATTGCCCATACGTAATCCTTTGTATAGACGTTGAGGCGGACGGACACTAAGATGGAATAGGCCCGCTAATATGCCCAATGTACCCGCAGCAATATGATGAGAAGCTATTCCCCCCGGAACAAAAGGATCAAAACCTTCTACACCCCACGCTGGATTTACAGCTTGTACTTTTCCAGTTAGTCCATAAGGATCGGACACCCATATCCCAGGACCATACAAACCCGTTACATGAAATGCGCCAAAGCCAAAGCAAGCCACCCCTGCAAGAAATAAATGAATTCCAAAGATCTTGGGCAAATCCAAAGAGGGTTTTCCTGTCCGCTCATCACAGAATATTTCTAGGTCCCAATATACCCAATGCCAGATAGCTGCCAAGAAACACAAGCCAGAAAACACAATATGCGCACCTGCCACACCTTCATAACTCCAAATACCCGGATTCGTTACAGTTCCTCCTGAAATACTCCAACCACCCCACGAATTGGTTATTCCTAAACGAGTCATGAAGGGAATTACGAACATACCTTGTCTCCACATTGGATCCAGAACAGGATCAGAGGGATCAAAAACCGCTAATTCATATAAAGCCATCGAGCCGGCCCAACCAGAAACTAAAGCTGTGTGCATTATATGCACCGAAAGCAATCGACCCGGATCATTCAATACAACAGTATGAACACGATACCAAGGCAAACCCATGGAAATACCCCTTTAGCAAAGAAAAATAGACACGATGTCCCTTTATTTTATCGCATTGGAAAAGACTATCTATATCCTATGTACCTAACCCCTCTAGGGGATTCTGTGTCAGAAAGCGTGAATATTTATTTCATTCCATTAAAAATAAGAAGCCAATTCTGTTCGTAAGAAGAAAGAGAAGCAGATCTATTCTATACTCGATAAGTGCCAATATGCAATGGGTAGCTTGGCCTATTTGGAAAAAACGAAGAATAGATCCCTATCCCTCTTTGTTTATCATTCCAATCACCGATTCCTTTTTCTTTATTCAATCTGTCTTACCTTCCTTATATGTATTATTTCAATCTACGTATTAATAGAATCTATAGTATTCATATAGAATAAGAAAAAAAAAATGAAGACAATAAACTGCGGATTCTTTCTTTCTCTTCCATTCTTACGTTTCCATATTAAAGTGTAGTTTTCTTACTTAAATTTAATAATATTAATCTAATATGCCCATTGGTGTTCCAAAAGTACCTTACCGGATTCCCGGAGATGAAGAAGCGACTTGGGTTGACTTATACAATGTTATGTATCGAGAAAGGACACTTTTTTTAGGTCAAGAGATTCGTTGCGAGGTCACGAATCATATTACAGGTCTCATGGTATATCTCAGTATAGAAGATGGAATTAGCGATATTTTTTTGTTTATAAACTCCCCAGGCGGGTGGCTAATCTCAGGAATGGCGATTTTTGATACGATGCAAACGGTGACACCAGATATATATACAATATGCCTCGGAATGGCTGCGTCCATGGCATCCTTCATTCTGCTTGGAGGCGAACCCACCAAGCGTATAGCATTCCCTCACGCGAGGATTATGCTTCACCAACCTGCTAGTGCTTATTATCGGGCAAGGACACCAGAATTTTTACTAGAAGTGGAAGAGTTACACAAAGTTCGCGAAATGATCACAAGGGTTTATGCCCTAAGAACAGGCAAGCCTTTTTGGGTTGTATCCGAAGACATGGAAAGGGATGTTTTTATGTCAGCAGACGAAGCCAAAGCTTATGGACTTGTCGATATTGTAGGGGATGAAATGATTGACGAGCACTGCGATACTGATCCAGTGTGGTTTCCAGAAATGTTTAAGGATTGGTAGTGGCCAGATTTCTTGTAAATTTATTTCAAACCTAAATTCAGGTTTTCTGCGATTTAATAGAAAATAGAAATACTTCATGATGATCAATCATCAGGTTAAGATCGATCTAAACCAATCCTTTTTTTTTTCTATATACATACGACATGCCAACGGTTAAACAACTTATTAGAAACGCAAGACAGCCAATACGAAATGCTAGAAAATCGCCCGCGCTTAAGGGATGTCCTCAGCGTCGAGGAACATGTGCTAGGGTGTATGTGCGACTCGTTCAGATCATGAGTTCAAACAAATAAGACAATTTTTGAAGTATCCATGATCGGTACCAATGAATAGGATAGAGCTTCTCTATCCTAGATTTCTATGGTATATGGAATTTCTGGTTTCCTTTGGTGCAAATCCAATCATCTAAATTGGAAATTAAGAAGCAATTCCCCCATTGGTAGAAAATGGTTATCCATTAAGCGGAGGAAATAGTAATAAAAAGAAAAAGGCTTATGCTCCTTTATCTTAAAAGAACGGACTAACAGGGTCAGCTACTTAGCCAACTTTCATAATTAAATGCCGTCACTGTATGGATAACTCTTATTGTGAAAAGAGCTATTTACTCTATAATGGATAGGTAGAGCCAAAGAATGTGAACTATACAAGTTCACAATACCTTTTGATGAAATGAAAGAAAGGGCTCCGGTGTATAGAGAGGGCCTCACCGTTTAAAAGGGAACCATAGAAACGATGGAACCCACTATTTTTTTGAGTATCGTTAGAATTTGTTATTTCTATGCGAAATAACTGAAGAGAATAGAATAAAAAATCGTGGTTGGGAAGGTTACAGTAGCAAAAGCCATTGGAATTAATATTTTATATATCGGAATAATTCGTTTTGTTATTAATGGGAAAAAGGATGGCTAAAAGAAGAGAAATCATTAGTTATTCATTAAGGTTAATTTGATTCAATGACCAGAGTTCCGCGAGGATATATAGCTCGGAGACGACGAACAAAAATGCGTTCATTTGCCTCAAACTTTAGAGGGGCTCATTTAAGACTTAATCGAATGATTACTCAACAAGTAAGAAGAGCTTTTGTTTCCTCTCATCGAGATAGAGGCAGGCAAAAGAGGGATTTTCGTCGTTTGTGGATCACTCGGATAAACGCAGCAACGCGGATATATAAAGTATTCGATAGTTATAGTAAATTAATACACAATCTGTACAAGAAGGAATTGATTCTTAATCGTAAAATGCTTGCACAAGTAGCTGTATCAAATCCAAATAATCTTTACACGATTTCCAATAAAATAAAGATCCTCAATTAAATGGATAAAAAAGTAATATACAGGAATAATTAAAACCGAATTCCCGGAGAGGGAACTCCGGGAAGATACAATAAATTAAGATTAAGTGGTAGGAATCAACGAGCATGTTGCAATAAATAAAAAAACTATTTATTCTTCCCCATTTTTCTTTCTTATAACAAACACAAGAATCAAAACTGGATTACTTTCTTTATATAGGTCTGGCCCTTTCGAATAAAACATCAACAATCGGAACTTAAGTTCCGATTGTTGTTTCTTAAATTCTGGTTGGAGTTTCTTAAGTTTCGATTGGAATTGAACTTTTGCGTTAATTGAGGAATATGTCTATTCTTTCTGGGTCTAGGACCAGTAATTATTGAAATTGACTGGGCTTGAAATTGCTTCTCATTCTCATAGTTACGAAATGGTAAGAAAGATAAAATGCGAGCCTGTTTTATAGCAAGAGTAATTAATCGTTGTTGTTTCAAGGTTAATCTATTTATTCGTCTCGATAATATTTTTCCTTGTTCACTAATAAATCGATTAATTAAACTCATGTTTCTATAATCAATTCGATCCCCCGGGCCAATCCGAGGACGCCTACGAAAAGGTTGTTTGGATTTACGAAAAGTTTGCTTGGATTTACGAAAAGTTTGCTTGGATTTACGAAAAGTTTGCTTGGATTTATGAAAAGTTTGCTTAGATTTATGAAAAGTTTGCTTAGATTTATGAAAAGGTTGTTTAGATGTATACATGATTTATTCTTTATTTTAAAATTTGAAAAAAAAAAATGGATTTCTTTATTTTATTAATTTTGGATCCAGAAGAAGTAGTCTTTCTTTGGTCCATATATTATTTGATTCATATTATTATTTGATTCATATATAGTATATGAATACCCTCTATACATATGAAATAATATCTACCTGAAATCAAATGAATTGATTTGTATTTTGTATTCTATCTATGTTCTATATATTAAATCTGTTCTTTAGAAAGATCGAACACACGATGCTCCTATTTTTTTATTTCGTCATGAGTCGTATGCTTGCGACAATAACGACAAAATTTTTTTAATTCTAATTGTCCGGGTGTATTGTGGCGATTCTTTTGAGTACTATATCTAGAAATCCCCGTCGATTCCTCATTGGCACCTTTTCGAACACAACTGATACATTCCAAAATAACTCTGATTCTAACACCTTTCCCCTTGGCCATGAACCTCCTTTCTTTTTTGGATTGACTTAACTTAATTCTTCTACTTATTCTGTTATTCTTCTATTTTGAATCCCAAGAAGAAGAATAAAATCCATTCGAATAAAAAATTTTTAAAATTCTTAAATTAAGTAATAAAAAATAGAGAAATAATTAAAGAATACAATCCTTGTCGAATTAGCAAGGATTTTGCTTCGAAATCCTTTCATTTAAGTAGCCAGCCCAGCCTCTTTCTATGCTCTGATTTCTGAGGCCTGACTTAGCTTGGATACCGCTTTTGATTGAATTTCTGTTTTCCAAAATGGGATTTGCCGAATTTTTCATGACTCTGAGGTTCAACCCAATCCATCTTTTCTTTCTTTTTCCTTCCTATACTAAAAAAAAAAGGATTGAAAAAGGGAAAATTTGCGTCATGTCACGAAGAATTCCTCGCATAGCAATAACTAGAATTAAAAAAAAGGGAATGACAAAGCATCTGGGAATAAACGATTAATTTCTATCAATAAACCTGCTAAAGCCCCAAACCATAGAGTACTTAGCACGGGCGCTACAGAGAGATATGTTTTTATATCCCGCATTGAAAATCCTCCTTCCTTATTGGAATACATATATGATCAGATACTCTTGCCCAAGATCATTTGTATTTCTTTTGTTTAGGCGAAATTCCTAACTAAAAAAACAAAATCAATATTCTATATATAGAATGAACGAATGAACGGTATAGACGAGATTTTCCTACCCCTAAAAAAGAAAAAGATGACCCCTTCTTCCTATACATTACCAAGGAATAGTAATCTTTCTTTTATAGGTGAAATTAGATAGGATTTTAGATGTATACCATTCCTTGATTATATGAGACCAAAAAGAAGAAATGACAAGAAGGTTCTATATAGATAGAGAAAGAGAAGAAAATTACGATGTGGAAAACAAGACAGGAATTGTGTACAATGCCATTATACAACAATTTGGAAAAGGGATGTAGCGCAGCTTGGTAGCGCGTTTGTTTTGGGTACAAAATGTCACAGGTTCAAATCCTGTCATCCCTACCTATTACTTCTTTCTTCTTTATGGGCAGTAGCGAGGAGATCAATTAAAGTGGGTATAACTTGAATTTGTGGATACTATACGTACGTGAGACACGTTAGGAGTAGAAAAGGGTTTTCTTTTTGAATGAAAGCGCTCTTAGTTCAGTTCGGTAGAACGCGGGTCTCCAAAACCCGATGTCGTAGGTTCAAATCCTACAGAGCGTGATTCCATCTATCTTATGTCGAAGCAGAGTAAAATAACTTAACAAAACAAAGTTGAATTGCAACTCCAATTTGACCTCCTCTCTGGTCTGGAGGAGGTCAATCAAAAAAGAAATATTACTCAATCAAAGATCCAACTGATCCCCACGTCTGTATTGCAAATACGCAGTCACGAATAATCCCGCTAAAGTAATAGGAATTAGGCCTAAGACGATTCCAAATAGAAAAACTTCAATCATTTCGATTTGTTCGAGGGGATAAAAAAAAAGAGGTACGATCTATCCCTAAATAGTAGTCTAAATTATCCACGAATCTCAATGACCAAGAAAAGAATTGATAATTAGTGTGGAAAAGAGTCGTAGAATACCAGGAATCCAAAAGAAAGATTTTTATTTTCTGACTTATTCATTCAATTCATTTCAAATAAGACGTATCTTGTTCAAGCCAATAAATAGAGCTGGGGTTATAGTTAAAGCAGCCAGTAGAAAACCGAAATAACTAGTTATAGTAAGCATGAAAGGGTTAAATTCCATTTATTTTTTTACTACACTACATATGTTGGTAAAGCACTTACCTAAGTTATGGAAAATTCATAATTCATCGGTTATTTTAGATAATACTAAAAAACAAGATAGAGTGAGATACAGAAGTGTAAAAGAAAATCGATTCATCAGATGGGACATGAGTCTCTAATTCCGAATCAAGAGATTTGTTGTGGAATCTGTCAGTTCTTTAAAGTAATAATATTAAGAACTAGATCATCTAACCCCATTGAAAAATTAAATTGGATTTTCGGGAGAATTTTGGAATATAAGATAAATAAAGAATTGAAACAGTCGAATATTCCCCTATTCCTTCTTATTTTAACTGATTGTATTCCATATGGAATAAGAGGAGAAGAAAAGCATTCCACGACCCCCCGAGCAAGGGGCCCCTTAAAAAAAGGAAAGCTCTTCCTTGAATTTACTTTATTTTTATTCCTTTTTCGAACCCCAACCAAAGTTGATTCGAAGACGAGTCACTTCAATTATCCTTTTAAGTTCTATCTTCTGTCTTTCCCTATTTCATCTCGTAAAGTTCCACGCTTGCAGTTTAGTCAAGAAAGTTAGACCTAATCCAACAAACAAGGCAAGGATTGATTACGAATCTTGATTCTTCAAAGAATGTTTTCTTTCTCTCATAACAGATTATCCACTATTCGATTTTCTATTTATTAGATATTATATTATGCTAACCAATTAAATTCCTTAAAGGGAAAGGTTGGATTCGAAGAAAACTTTTAACTAAAAAGGGATAGATTTCGCATATACTTGTCCTTATATTGTGTCAGTATGAGAATATCTTTCCTAAATTATTTATCCAAACCTATTGATCATTAACTTGGATTTTCCCAAGATCTTGGCCGCTATTCCGAATTATTCTACTAATCCGAAGCCAATGAAAATAAGCAGGACCCCAAAAAATTGGGGGTTTTCTATTGATGCCTTGAATAACATATAGCTTACCTAT